GAAAACTGAGGCTAGTTTTTTGGTAATTTTTTTGAAAAAGATCAATGATTTGCTCGAGCGGATCGGACCAGACTTTTAAAGATACTATATCATTTTACCCCCTAGGAATTGCGAAATTACTTCTAGTGGTCGGAAAATCCTATAGTGATTGTTAATTAAATAGATTTATCTACACATACAATTTTTAACGAAAAGTATTTAATAATAATGTAGCATAAATTCACTTGAATAGGTGAAACCAGTCCTATTTTGCAGCAGGGGTAATCAACTCGCACCAGGACCTACACCACCTAATTGCACTGCCCTCGGTGGTTATTTGCTTGTTGTCATTAATAGGTGGAGATTTTATATCTTGCAAGACTATTTGTATGAAACATATCATAACACCCCCCAAGGAATTGTGAAATTATTTCTAGTAGTCGGAGAATCCTATAGTGATTGATAATTAAATTAACCTGCCTACACATATAATTTTAAACGAAAGAGTATTTGATAAAATATAACTTAAATTCGCTTGGCTAGGTGTAACCTGTCTTATTTTGCAGCTATTAATCGACTCGCACCCGGACCTACACCCCTAATTACAAGACCCCCTCTCTTTTAAGAAATTGTTCTTATCTTTAAATCCTAAATTTAATGCATTATTTTTGCTAAAAAGAGTAGTAAAAGTAATATTATTACATGTTTCATTCTATCAAAATGGCCCTTTTTCAGGCATTTTACTTATAGTATTCAAGTAATTAACCTTAATGATAATAATAAAGGCATTCTTATTAATAAATTTCTACCTCCGGCGGACCCTCCATAATTTAACCCGGGCCTTGGAGAAACAGTGAAAGCTTGGTATATTATTCTGGTATAAATAAATAAGATTATTGCAGACATAAACACTAAAACTAAACAAATTAATAATCCTATAGAAATTAAATTTTTTAAGACTATTAATTTAACAGCAAACCCTATTAAAGGCGGAACACCTCCTAAATTAAAGAAATGTATYGCAACTATAATTTTCTTAGGRGTATCACTAGTTGCCACATCTCTAAACTTTACTAGTTTTCCAGCAATCAAAATTAAGATTACTCCTGACAATATAACACARTAAAATCCCAGGAATARTATTCAAACTCTTGTTATTAATGATACTACTATTCATATTCCATTCCCGACTGATGAAAGAAATAATATATAATGAAATGAAAAGTTGGTATTTATTCTAGTTGCAATAAGTAATATTCTTAAAACCCTTAATATAATAACCAAGCTCTCCCTGACTCCTATTTGTGATAGGATAATAAGTGGAATAAATTTCTGAATTGTTAATATAAATAGTAATTCAACAAAATTTACTCTGAAAATAATTCCTAGTATTCAACTGTGGAAAGGGGGAACTCCAAGTTTAAATAAAATAGCGATTATTGAAAGTAAACTAGACAAAGCAATAGTGTCAGCAGTTATGATTGAAATTAAAAATACGACGGACGCAGAACTTTGGGAAATAAAATATTTTACTCCAGTTATAATTGAATCCTCTCTAGCGCTGCCCAACAATACAGGGATAATACATAATATATTAACTTCAAGGCAAACTCATTGAAGCAGAAGGCTTTCTACTCTTAAAGCACCTAAAACACAGCCCACCAAGATAAGTAAATAACCTAATAATGAGTTATAATAAAGCATAGAAATACAGGAAGACTCCTCATGAGTGACTTCAAAACACTCTTTTAAATATTTCAGAAAAGCTCTGTGAGCATTTTAATGTTGACAACATTATATTTTAGGTTAAATTATTTCCTATAATTATGCTACAACAGCTGGAATGGAAGCGTACCTATGATTTAAAGGTGGGAAAGTGTGTGTTATTTCTAATGAAGTAGCACGATAGTTCCTGGCAATTGCTGGACGGTGAGATACGAAAGACTCTCACAGAATAAATAAAAAGAATATTACTGATACTACCGAGATAATAGAGCCCACTCTTGCTACTACATTTCAGTATATGTAAGAATCAGGGTAATCTGAATATCGACGAGGTATTCCGGCTAACCCTAGGAAGTGTATAGGGAAGAAAGTTAAATTAACTCCAACAAATATTAACATAAATTGAATTTTTAATCATTTAGGATTAAGAGTTAGCCCTACTATTAAAGGATATCAATTAATAAAAGCACCTATTAGTGCAAACACTGCGCCTATTCTTAATACATAATGGAAATGGGCCACAACATAATATGTATCATGAAGTACTACATCAATAGATGAATTAGATAACACTACTCCCGTTAAACCACCCACAGTGAATAGAAAAATAAACCCTAGAGCTCAAAGTAAAGAAGGTGTGAAAATAAATCGCGCACCGTGGAGAGTTCCTAATCATCTGAATACTTTAATACCAGTAGGGACAGCAATAATTATTGTTGCAGAAGTGAAATAAGCTCGAGTATCTGCATCTATACCTACAGTAAATATGTGGTGGGCTCATACTACGAAACCTAGAATTCCAATAGCTAGTATAGCGTATACTATTCCTAATACTCCGAAGGTCTCTCTTTTACCTCTTTCTTGAGCCACAATATGAGAAATTAATCCAAATCCGGGTAAAATGAGAATATAAACTTCAGGATGACCGAAGAATCAGAATAAGTGCTGATATAAAATAGGATCACCCCCTCCTCTGGCATCATAGAATGAAGAGTTAAGATTTCGGTCTGTAAGTAGCATTGTAATAGCCCCAGCCAGTACAGGTAATGATAATAAAAGTAGTACGGCGGTAATTAATACAGCTCAAGCAAATAAAGGTATTCGGTCTAAAATTATTCCAAAAACTCGAAGATTTCCTAATGTTCTAATAAAGTTTACAGCCCCTAAAATTGATCTCACTCCTGCTAAATGTAAAGAAAAAATAGCAAAGTCTACTGACCTTCCTGCGTGAGCAATATTTCTAGAGAGGGGGGGATAGACAGTTCAACCTGTGCCCGCTCCTCTTTCTACTAAAGATCTTGTAAGTAATATAATAAGAGCTGGCATAAGGAATCAGAATCTTATATTATTTATTCGAGGGAAAGCCATATCGGCAGCCCCTAACATTAAAGGAACTAATCAATTTCCAAACCCCCCAATTAAAATTGGTATTACTATGAAGAAAATTATAATGAATGCGTGTGCAGTAACAACCACGTTATAAATTTGATCGTCTCCAATTAATCTACCCGCTTGACCTAGTTCTATACGAATAATTATTCTCAAACCAGTGCCCACTATACCTGATCAGGCTCCGGCTATCAAATATAGCGTACCAATATCTTTATGATTGCAAGATCATAACCATTTAATCTTTATGTAGTTAACTTAAATTATACTCCTCCTCATCAGTATACAGCAAGGTAAAGAAATAATCACACCACGTCTACAAAGTGTCAGTACCAAGCTGCTGCTTCAAATCCAAAGTGATGCCTGAGACTGAATTCACCTTTTAGGTGTCGCACTAGACAGACTAACAAGAATAAAGTTCCAACAATAACATGTAGGCCGTGGAATCCTGTTGCAATAAAAAATGTTGAACCATATACTCCATCAGCAAAAGAGAAAGAGGCTTCGTAATATTCTAAGCCTTGTAATATTGTGAAGTAAACCCCCAATACAACGGTTACTACTAACCCTCATTTAGTTTGAGCATAGTCTCCTATTATTAGAGCATGATGGGCTCAGGTGACTCTAATACCAGAAGACACTAAGACAATGGTATTTAATAGAGGAACACCAAATGCATTGAATGGTATAATCCCTGCGGGGGGTCATACAGAACCGACTTCAATATTAGGTGAGAGCCTTGCGTGAAAGTAAGCTCAAAAAAATCTTAAGAAAAAGAACACCTCTGAAGTAATAAATAACATTATTCCCCACCGCAATCCTAATTCGACAATAGCACTATGAAGACCTTGGATGGCTCCTTCACGTCTAATATCTCGTCATCATTGGTATATTACCATTAATAATAAAATCAATCCAGTGTAAAACAAAGTTATATCTTGTAAATGGAATCAGGACACTATTCCCCTGGTTAAATATAAACCCCCTATAGATCCATATAAAGGCCAAGGAGACTCATCTACAATATGATAAGGATGTTGAATGAAGTTTGACATTTTTTAGGAAAGCAAAGCTTATCTTCAACCCCCAAAGTTGATATTTTTTAAACTACCCCAAACTACTGAGAGGACACTTCCTATATAAGAATTAAAAATTCTCTATCAATTTGATTACTTCAGTAAAAACGGAGTTAATTCCTTTCGTACTAAAAGCCCATATTTAAATTTCAGATAGAAACCAATCTGATTCGCATCGATCTAAACTCAAATCATGTATGGAATATAAGTCGAACAGACTTTATTTTCTAGATGCTGCTCCAGAAAATCTCCATAATTCAACATCGAGGTCGCAAACAATAATTTCGATGAGGTCTCTAATTATTATTACGCTGTTATCCCTAGAGTAGCTTTTTCTTAAAATTTAATTAAGATCATTAGATATCTAAATATTAATAAAAATATTAAGTTTTTCCCCAAACAATTTACTTTACTTTTTCATAATCAAAAATTAGTAATCAGCTTCATAGGGTCTTATCGTCTTGAAATAAAATAGTAGTTTTTTCACTACTACAAAAATTCATTTTAATTATAAAAATTAGTCTCCCAATTCTCTCTTTCATACTTGCCCTCAATTAAAAGGCTAATTATTACGCTACCTTAGCGCCAAAGCGGCTATTGAAATTGTTCATTGAGCAGAGGGTGCCTTTAATTAAGGCGATGTTTTTGATAAACAGTTTGGAGAGGGTTTGTCGAGTACTTAATAATTTATTTTTGAAATAATCAAGTTTGATTTTTATTTTGATATTTAGCACAAATAATTTTACTAATACAATTATAGTTTAATTTAATTTAATATTAATTAAATTAACAGCTTCAGTAAGAACAATATAAATTAAATCCAGAATAAACTTTTACATTTAAATGATAATTTTAATCATTAGGGTAGTAAGTAAAATTTATTTTCTTAGAAACTGATAATAACTTTTCTTATTATCATTATTTTGAGATTCTATAATGATTAAATCAAATAAAGCTGAAAAACCAGATATAAGTAAATAAAGCATATCACTTTAAGTTAAATTTTTATCTGTGATTTTAAACTAACACCATAAATCTAACTAAATATTACTTTTTCGGGACGGAGAATTTTTTGATAAATTTCAATTGACCATAATGCAAAAGGGAATTAGCCTTTATATAAAAATTATATAAAAAAATAAATAACTAAATTTATTATAGTTTAATAATTCAGACTAATGTAATGTTTATTTAAGGGGCTTTTTCTAAAACCCCCACTATGCTACGACTTATCTCATTCCTGAGAGCGACGGACGATATGTGCACACTTTAAAACCTTTTTATTTGTTCTTAAAATAAACAAATTACTAGCAAATCCTTTCTGATGTAATGTTCTGAATAATGACATAATAGTAGCTTAATTGTCCTAAAATATTTCTGCATATAATTTGAAGTGAGAATCAGCCTGAAAGCCTTTTCTAAACAACCACACACAAGATAAATTTTAGTAAGAATAAACGAGGTTTATCGAATTAAACATCAAGCTCCTCTGCCAGGGATAAAGCGCCGCCATGTTGGTTAAATTTTATGAATAATCATTTACTTCTTAGATTTTTTAACAATAATTATAGCAGAAGTCTAACTCCGGTTTATTAAATTATTTTCGAAATCAGATAATATTTTATAAATTTGATAATTACGACTTAAATCAACTAATAAAATATTTTTATCAAATAAGAATAAGGAATGAGAAAAAGTGTAACCGCGGTTGCTGGCACTTTATTAGCCTCTCTTGAAAAATAATTTTACTAAAAATTTTTCCTACTGCGATTTAAACAACCTTGTGCATGTAAATTTAAATTTTCTTCCTTAGTTGCTACAACTAAACAAATAATAATCTTAAAAATTTAAATCTTATAAGTGGAAATTATATGTAATATATTATACTAGATTATTTTATTCTCCTATTTTTGATATTCTTAATGATCTATGCTCTCTTAAATAAAGGGATCTAAGAATTGTAAATACATAGGCCTGAATACATGCGACAGCACACTCTAAAGTTACTAAAAGAACTAAGCCAATCATAAGACCAATCAATACTAAACCTCCTAAGGAGGCTCCTTGTCCACCTAGTAGTACTAGAAGTAAGTGGCCTGCCACTATATTAGCGGCTAAACGTACAGCTAATGTACCTGGTCGGATGACTAATCTTACAGTCTCAATAATCACCATTACTGGTATTAATGCTCCCGGAGTACCCTCTGGTACTAGATGGGCTAAATTATAGTTAAGTTGTTTAATCACTCTGAGAACTATTTTTCCTAATCACAGCGGAAGTGCTAATCTAAGGGTAAATCTTAAGTGTCTTGAAGATGTAAAAACATATGGCATTAAACCTAAGAAGTTTGTTATAATTACAAATACAAATATTCTTAATAAAATTAAAAATCTTCCTGGTCTAACTATTTTGCCAAAAATTGGACGTAATTGGTCAACAAATAATTCAATAATTCATAGGAAAAATTTTTCGTATTGGCCTTTTACTAATCAATACCCCTGAGGAACTACTAGCAAAACTGAAAGCGCAGCTAATCAATTACCTCTAAATTCAAAAATAACCTCTGTTTGAGGGTTAAATGATAGAAATAGATCACCCATTAGATTTTATGAATTATAGGCTGAGAAGAATATTCCGTTGTTGAGTCAGAAGATTCTAATCTAACCTCTTTATATAAGAAATGAATCTTAACTCCAGTTATTATTAAAACCGAGTTAAAAAATACCAGCAGTAATAATCAGTTTATCGGATTTATTTGAGGAATATGAAAATATTTAAATTAATATCTTTTTATTGTAAATAAAACGTAATTTTTATACTAATTTTCAACTTTAAAACAGTAGTTAATTTTGTGGCTTCAACACAATGTTTTATTTAAACTATTAAAGTTATAATCGTTTGACTATAGGACCTGACTCAAGTTTTCTGATTTTCACCACTCTTAATATACACAGCACTAAAATTAATATAAATAAAATAAATCTAAACATTCCATCGCTTTGGTATAAAACCAATGGTGTGGAAACGCCCGATATTCCCTCACTTAGCGCCGTGTTCTTAGCAATAATAAGACTTGAAATTCCTCAAAAAATTAACCTAGGCCCGATCTGAGGACCAACCCTATAAAAAAATTTTTCGTTTGCACAAACTGATACCATAAATAATAGCACGACCATAACACCCCCTAAAAACACTAAAGCTAATAAATATAAAACCCATCTGATGATCAGCTTTCCAAGAAATAACGATCTAGCCAAAGCTATAAGAATTAAGAGCCCGGCCATTCTCACCGGATGCCTAATTTTTATTATTCAACAAGAAATAATTAGTATGAGGAGAAGTAATAATATTGTTCTTATATTACCTAAGGATTATTCCTTTACTCTCATTAACAATGAGAAGCTTCAGCAAAGCTTTAGATAAGAGAGTGTAAACAAAAAGCTTTAATTAAAGATTAGAAGTCCAAATTTTTTAATCACTCATTTTAAGTATTACATCTCAAATAATGTTATTCTATAGAAGCAATTACTCATTTTGAGAATGTATCTAAGTTTACCATTTCTACTACAATTGGTATAAATCTGTGATTAGATCCACAAATTTCTGAACACTGTCCAAAATATAAACCTGGTCGCTGACCAATAAATTTTACTTGATTTAATCGCCCAGGCACAGCATCTGCTTTTACACCTAGTGAAGGAACAGTTCATGAATGTAGTACATCAGCTGATGAAATTAATATTCGCACCTGAGTGTGAACTGGAACAACTGTTCGGTTGTCTACGTCTAATAAACGAAATATTCCATCTGAAAGCTCATTAGTAGGAACCATGTAAGCATCAAATTCTAGATTAGTTCCTTCTCCCACTGATCAGAAGTCTCTGTATTCATACCTTCAGTACCACTGATGTCCTATAGTCTTCAATGTTAAAGAAGAATCAACAGATTCATCAAGTATGTATAATAACAATAATGATGGGAGCGCAATTTGCAACAATAAGATAGCAGGAATAATAGTTCATACTCATTCTACTATTTGCATTTCAAGTAATCCTTGATTAATATGTTTTCCTATCATTATTATAACTATAATTATTCCAACAAACCTAATAATAAATACTAAAATTAAGTTAATAAAATCATGGAGTTGAGTTAATTCCTCTATTAAGGGTGAATTTGAGTCTTGAAAGTTTAATTGTGATCAAGTGCCAACTAAATTATACTAATTAATAAAATATTGATTAGTCTTATTATTACCCCTATACGTAGCGAACTAGAATTATAATTAAAATTTACCTTATAATTATATAGTCACCCTCAAGTTGTTATTCTAATTCATCTGACATCGGAAGTTTTGTAATAGTTTTTAGTAAATTTTATCCTCTTAAAAGTTAAGTAAGGTCTAATAAATTTAGGCAAAAATCATATTATATGGAATGCCCGAATAATTATACTTCTAGGTGAAATGGCAGGAGAATAAATAATTATTACTAATCCAGTAATTAAGATCATTATTAAAATTCACATCTTTTTTCAAAGAGGGAGTAGAATAAGGTAGTTTCTAGGTATAAGGCCTGATAATCACCACCCACCTATGATTGATGGGATAATTAAAACCCTTATTCCAACTAATATGGTATTATCTGTATCAGCTTCAGAACTAAATGAATCTCGTTTTCTTCTTATTAAAAATATCATTACTGCAAAGCGACATGAATAAGCTATTGTTAGTATGGTAGCCAGTATGGCTACTACTATTGTGATAATATTAACATCCATTATGATTAATATTTCTAAAATTAAATCCTTTGAATAGAACCCCGATATGAAAGGCAGGCCGCACAATCTTAAATTTCTTACTAATATTACTATTCTAATTCTATATAAGCTTCTAGCAAACCCTCCTATTTTTCGCAGGTCCTGATAGTCTTTCACTCTATGAATTATTGCACCCGCCGCCATGAACAATATTGCTTTAAAATAAGCATGCGATACTAGATGAAAAAAAGCTAAAAATGGTTGACCTATGCCCAGCCTAAAGAACATAACCCCTAACTGTCTCAACGTAGAAAGTGCAATAATCTTCTTTATATCTAACTCTATTAAAGCAGAGCCTCCGGCTATTGTTATTGTGATTATTCCTAAAAATAGTACGATGTTGATGTAACCTCTTATAGTAATAACATAATTAAATCGGATGAGTAAATAAACCCCCGCTGTAACTAATGTTGATGAATGAACGAGAGCAGATACTGGTGTAGGGGCGGCCATAGCCGCAGGAAGTCATGCCGAAAAGGGGATTTGAGCTCTTTTAGTTATAGCCGCAATGATAACTACTCAAAATAAACTGTTAAGTTCAACTAAACTTCCAGATCTTAAAAGTCCATAGTTTATCATACCCGCTCTTCATCAGACAGCAATTGATAATAAAATTGCTACATCTCCTAAACGATTGGTTAGAGCGGTTAATATACTAGCATTAAACCTTTTTTCACTCCTGTAATAACAAACCAATAAATACGATGTAACACCTAATCCGTCTCACCCTAATAATAACCTAACTAAATTAGGTCTAATGATCAAAATGATTATTCTAACAACAAATCTTATTACTAATAATGAAAACCGGGAAGAATATTTTTCCCCTCTTATATAAGAAGACCTATAAAAGAAAACCCCTCCAGCAATTATCATTACTGTACTTAAAAATAATGCTCTTATAAAGTCTATTACTAATAAAAAAATAATTGAAGCCCCTCCTAATCTGAATGCCTCCCACTCCAATACTCACTCTTTTCCTCTAATAAGTATTATAAATCTTATTAAAAACAATGTTGAAGAAAATAAAAGAAGTCTTCTTATTACTAAGAATCTTACAGTATTAAATTTTATTATTTGAGTAAGCTAGAGTAGCACAACAAATTTACAAAATTTGCATACTTTTTATATTATTACTCAATAAAACTAACCTTAATAATAGAATTACCGCAGGCCATACGTGTCTCACTAAAGTTAATCTTTCACGGGTATTAAATCTGTTAAAATTAGTACCTACATTCGCTGTCTGGCCTTGTTGAGTAGAAGCATAAAGATTGAGATTATATGCAGCAGAAAAGAAACAGATAGCTCCGATCATAATTCTTCAAAACCAAGTTATTCTTATCAATCTACTGATCATTAGAATCTCCCTAAACAAATTAATAGTAAAAGGGCCAGCAAAGTTTAAAACGATTAGCATAAACCACAGTATTGTGAAGAAAGGCATCAGGCTTAACACTCCTTTATTATTGATCAATCTTCGACTATGACTACGTTCGTATATTATATTTGCTGCACTGAACATTCCTGATGAGGTAATACCGTGAGCAATTATTATTCATAAACCCCCCACTAATCCAAGTATTCTATTCCTTGAGAAAACCACAATTACTATTCTTATATGAACCACTGATGAATACGCAATAGCAACTTTTATATCGGCCATCCGCAGAATTATTATAGATAAAGCTGCTGCGCCCACAATTGCGGTCGTAGATAGAATTCTGTTAACAAGTATGTTACAGCCCCTAAACATCATTGTAATAAACAGACCATAACCTCCTAACTTAAGTAATACACCCGCAAGAATTATTGAACCAGAAACTGGTGCTTCAACGTGAGCCTTCGGCAGCCATAAGTGAAAAAAATAAATAGGAAATTTAACTATAAATGCTATCACTAATATTATTAATAGTACATTATTTGACATGCTGAACGTTAAAGGAGGTAATAGCGTTCTTATTCTTCCTATTTCGCCCATTAGAAACACGATTGCTAATAATAGAGGTAGTGAAGCCACTAACGTGTAAAAAAATATGTAAAAAGCCGCCCTTAAACGTTCAGGCTGATAACCTCAACCTATAACCAAAAGAAAGATCGGAATTAAAACAGCCTCAAAGTAAAAATAAAATGATAGGATTCTTTTTACTGCAAAACATAGCAGCAGGAGAATTAATCTTATCTCCACTAGACCTGAAAATAGTGATTTTCTTATTACCTTAAAATTTGCTAAAATTATTAATATGCAAATCCACGCTCTTAGAATGACTAAAGATCATACTAAATTATCATGGGATGATAATGATTCAACTCTAATCCTTATTAATTCTATTAGTCTTATTAATAGAATAACAGACCCTAGAAGTAGTATAATTTCAAAATTTATACTGATTAATCCCAAAAGAAAAAATAATTTTATTATATTAGATCTCAATAGCCTCATCTCCTCAACCTCGTGTCAATCTAACAATTAAGCCTATTCCTATACTTGCCTCACATACTATTATTACAGAAAAGAAAAATAAGAATAGAGACCTAATCTTGGAAATTAGTAATATTCTACAAATAACAAATCCTTTGATTCTGAAAAACTCTAAGATCAGTATTAACAGAATTACATGATACCAAGATTTCATTAATCTTAATAGATAAATTAATACTTCGAAAGCAAGTACTACAAAGAATACATTAAAGAAATTTAATCCTATAATTAATCTGATAATTAAAAAGGGAATAGAAATATTGATAATAATTTTCAAGGGATCCCCTATCTAAGTGATGAAAACACTTAATGTTAAAATAATTACACCATGAAAACTAAATGATTGCTCTTCTATATATGACAAGAGCTAGAGTTATAGGCAAGAAACTACACCATGCTAGGTTTATTAATATGTCATAACGATATCGAGGTAGAGTAGTTCGAACTCAAACCCAGACAAATACGATAGAAGTTGAAAATACAACAAACCTTAATGAATACACAGTTCTTCTAAAAAATATAAGAGCTATAAGTCTGGACATAAAATAGATACTAGCATATTCAGCTATAAAAATTAAGGCAAATCCTACTCTTCCATATTCAATATTAAAGCCAGATACTAATTCAGATTCTCCCTCAGCGAAGTCAAAGGGAGTTCGATTAGTTTCAGCCAATCTAATGATTAACCATAGAATTATTATTGGGAAAAATAGTAGGATTTTTATTCATGCTAAGTTTTGACCAGCTATAACTGTTAACCTAAGTCTTTCTCCTGTTAGAAGGAAAAATAAGATTACTAAAGCAAATCTTACTTCGTAAGACACCGTTTGGGCAACACCACGTAAAGCACCAATGGAAGCGTAGTTTCTATTTGAAGCTCACCCTGAAATCATCAAAGGGTAAATGTTTATTCTTATAACTATATAAATGAAAATTATTCCTAATCTAATTCTATTTAATCTTCCTAATAGTGGTATAACATTTCATACTAATAATGATAAAATAATTGCTACTGCTGGACCTAGTAAAAATAATGAAGGGTTACCAACCGAAGGTGTAACTACTTCTTTGGTGAACAGCTTAATAGCGTCATTGAAAGGCTGAGGAATTCCAACAAGCCCTACTTTGTTTGGGCCCTTTCGTAGCTGTGAGTAGCCTAGAATTTTACGCTCTAAAAGAGTGATAAAGGCTACATTAAGAAGCACTGGCACAATTAACAAGAGTTCTCTAATAATATTTAAAATTGCTTTTGCAAGGAAAGAATGTCTTTATAATTAACGCTTAAAGTTAACGCATTTATCTGCCACCTTAAACTTAAAGTAAGGTGTTCCTATCAAAGAGTTATGAGCTCTTCAGCTTACATTTTAGCTTATACTTTAATTATCTGCGGTGAAATCCACTTCTTTGACGCCACAAGTCAATATTATAAAAACTTCACAAATTAAACTTTAAGTAGATAATCTCATGCTTTTATTAAGCCTACCTGAACAAAATAGTAAAGGAAATAAACTACTGATAAAACCTGGCCAACAAAAACGTAAGGGTCTTCAACTGGTCGTGCACCGATTCAAGTTAATAAAAATACAATGTTAATGTGTACTCAGAATAATAATTTTCTTAATGGGTAAAAAGTAAGGCCCCGGAAATTTCTTCGAGGTAAAAAAGGGCAGATTAACAAAATAGCAATTGATAAAGCTAATGCTAAAACCCCTCCCAACTTATTAGGAATTGATCGTAGAATAGCATAAGCTATTAAGAAATATCACTCGGGTTGAATGTGGACAGGCGTGACTAAAGGATTAGCAGGAATAAAATTTTCTGGATCTCCTAAAGTTCATGGCTCAAATAAACAAATTATCGTTAGACCTATTAACATTACGAAGAAACCAAACAAATCTTTTGTTGTGAAGTAAGGATGAAATCTAACTTTATCAAAGTTTCTTCTTACTCCTAAGGGATTCCCTCTACCAGTTTGATGAAGAAATAAGAGATGAACTCCTCTTAAAGCTGCTACGACAAATGGGATTAGAAAATGTAATGAGAAGAAACGAGTTAGCGTCGGGTTATCCACCGCAAACCCGCCTCATATTCATTTTACTAAATCTTCACCAATGTAGGGAATGGCTGAAAATAAGTTAGTAATAACTGTAGCACCTCAGAATGATATTTGACCTCAGGGGAGAACATAGCCCAAGAAAGCAGCGGCTATGACAGCAAATAAAATAATTACACCAATTATTCACGTGTGTATAAAATAATAGGATCCATAATATAGGCCCCGACCTACGTGAAGATAAAGACAAATAAAGAAGAATCTGGCACCATTAGCGTGTAGTATTCGTAAGATTCAACCATAATTAACATCACGGCAAATATGTCTTACTCTTTCGAATGCTAAACTAACATCTCCAGAGTAATGCATTGCTAAAAACAAACCAGTTAAGATCTGGACACCTAAGCATAGCCCAAGCAAAGACCCGAAGTTTCATATTCTAGAAATATTAGTGGGAGTAGGTAACTCAATAAGCGCCCCTCTAACAATACGAAGAAGAGGGTGAGTTTTATTAATAGATATCATTTGATGAAAGGGCGAACCCATAAGTAGATTTACAATCTAACACCATTTCGGCCATTTCATCTTAGCTAGCTCAATTTAACCTCCCCTGGTTAATCTCAAAGTAAAGTCCTCCTGTTAAGATTACTAGGAAAATTCCCAGAAGAAGGGAGGAGATTAGCGGGTTAGCTATAGCTTGACTAATGATAACTGGAAAGATTAAGACTAATTCTACATCAAAGATTAAGAATACAATTGCAATCAAAAAGAATCGTAGGGATAGAGGTAATCGGGGCACCGACTTGGGGGTAAACCCACACTCAAAAGGTCTACTTTTTTCTCGGTCGAAGCTGAACTTGGTTGAAAGCCCAACTCCTAAAACTACTAGTAATATTCCTAAAATTAATACCACTCTTAAGGCTATAATAAATCTTATAATTTAAGTATCTCAACAATTAATTGAGTCTTTAGACCTCAAAAATCCACGTGCATTAACACCAACACTTATAAAATAGACCACAAGGTACCGGCTAAGTGCAAATTAGCTATCATAATTGAATACTATTCTAAATCAAGGGTAAAACCTTCTTTTTGGCCGAAACAAAATGCATTTAATGCTACTTGATTTAAGAGACAACTCTAGGTTATTTTTTTGTTTGAAGCAAAATAGTTTATTTAACTTAGGCTCTTTAAAGGAGTGCACTGGGCATCATTAAATTTGCAATTTAATATAATAATTTATAATAACTCCTCTATTTATAGTAATACATTAATTAATTTATATTTAATTATAATAAAATTTTAATTACTTCAATTTTATCGTTAAATACTATTGTAATTTTTTTAATAAATATTATTAATTTATAATGTTATTTTACTATTTACTTAAATTAGTAATCCTGGTTATATAATTTTAATAAATTTAAGATCAAAAAGAGCATCAAAACAGAGTAACTGATTGACAGATAAGACAGTCGTCATGAGATTTGATTATTATTGTTGTTATTTGGCCTGCGGAGGCTTTTCGAACTCGGCTGATTTCTTTGCCCTAGATTTTCTCAGTCTTGCTTCTAATCCAGCCTCATAAAAATTGTTTATTTAGTCTTATTATATTAAGCTTAATGATATTAGGCTTAATATAATTAAGATTAGCCCAAGTCTGTTGAGTTTATGTTATAATTATCCTCTGTGCTAGTCCAGCACCTAATAAAAATTTTTACTCTTTAAAAAAATCTCAATTAATAAAACTCTCACTCTCAAAATGAATCCGCCTTGATTCTCTACTTCTTTCAAGTAAAAATTTTTCGGCAATGTGTCCGCCGCGGCCCTCCGGGCCGCGGCGGACACATTGCCGGGGTTTTAAATTCTTGAGGAATTCTTTTTGTTTAATTGTAACAATTTTATTTGAGTTTTAGGAGGATATTGAGTATGGTGTAATTTAAGGATGGACTCCCGTAAGACTTTTGGTCTTGGATTGTGGACTCCAGCTTATTTAATGTGATATTTTATCTTAATATTCATTAATCTAATTAAACTTTACTTATCTAAAAAATTACTAATTCAAGGGGAAACTATAGTCGTAATTTCTATAAGAAATCGACAATTTATTCGAGCGGGCTGGGTTAATTTTTTTATTGAAAAAGGGAAAATAAAATCCTGGGCACACCCCTTAAAGAATTGTAAAATTATTTCTAGTAGTCGGAGAATCCTATARTAATYACAATTTGAAGGGTTATAAAAATGTCGTGAAATCTGGGCYTAGTTATTTTTGATAATTATTTTTGTAAAAAGAAGATCAATAATTTATTYGAGCGGGCTGGGTTAATTTTTTTATTGAAAAAGGGAAAATAAAATCCTGGGCACACCCCTTAAAGAATTGTAAAATTATTTCTAGTAGTCGGAGAATCCTATAGTAATTACAATTTGAAGGGTTATAAAAATGTCGTGAAATCTGGGCTTAGTTATTTTTGATAATTATTTTTGTAAAAAGAAGATCAATAATTTATTCGAGCGGGCTGGGTTAATTTTTTATTGAAAAAGGGAAAATAAAATCCTGGGCACACCCCTTAAAGAATTGTAAAATTATTTCTAGTAGTCGGAGAATCCTATAGTAATTACAATTTGAAGGGTTATAAAAATGTCGTGAAATCTGGGCCTAGTTATTTTTGATAATTATTTTTGTAAAAAGAAGATCAATAATTTATTYGAGCGGGCTGGGTTAATTTTTTTATTGAAAAAGGAAAATAAAATCCTGGGCACACCCCTTAAAGAATTGTAAAATTATTTCTAGTAGTCGGAGAATCCTATAATAATYACAAWTTGAAGGGTTATAAAAATGTCGTGAAATCTGGGCCTAGTTATTTTTGATAATTATTTTTGTAAAAAGAAGATCAATAATTTATTCGAGCGGGCTGGGTTAATTTTTTTATTGAAAAAGGAAAATAAAATCCTGGGCCCACCTCTTAAAGAATTGTGAAATTATTTCTAGTAGTCGGAGAATCCTATAGTAACTACAAATTGAAAAGCTATAAAAATATTGT